AAGTAATTCTTTCCTTTGGGTAAATTGATCCAATTTTTCATTGAGATAATGGATATTTTCTATTCATTCTTTATTTTTTTTGAGGTATTTATTATTTTTTTTTGAGGAGAAGCGCTATGAATTCATCGGATAAGAAAGACGTGGGGCCTAAGTGCCCCTGTTACTGTTACTGTTACTACTGTAGTACCTATCTTTCGGCAAATCGTCCGAAAGATTGCTATAATAGTCCGAACTCTAATAGTCTAAAAGATTATTATAGTTTGGACTATAACCCTCAAAAGAAAAAGAGTCAAAAAGGGGACGGGATAAATGGGAAGAGGTTTCCCGAGTTGGAAAAGGAAAGTCTTTTTCCACAAACAGACGAAACTGGGCGACAATTTCTTTCTGCTCGGAAAAAGCACGAACCGGCGCTCACGTGCCCCCACGACAAAAAATGCCATGGGTACAAGCACTCGTACAATAAGGGTCATTGCGAGACTTGTAAGATTTTTTTGGAAGCCTTCCAATCGGGAAGTGGGGCAGGCGAAAGGTGGATCAATGAAAAGATCCAGCGCCTCTCAAAAAATCGTAAGGCGCTGGAGGCCTTCCAAGGGACCATAAAATCCCTCCTAAAGGAGGCCGCACAAAAACCAAAAACCGAGCTCAATGCTTGGAACCTTGGATTTTGGCACGGAGCGTTACTGCGGTTGCAAAGGCTAAGTCCCGAGGATTGATAAAATGATTCTCTAAACGAATCAATCCTATGGTTCATAGAAAAAATCTTCTAGTCGAAGATTTATTCGGAAAAACAGACATTATTATGTCTATGTACCGACTGAACCAATGACTAGTCATGATTTCATAATTGAATCAGTTCCATAAAGAGTTCCAAATTAGAGGAATGTTATGGTTAAACTTCGTTTAAAACGCTGTGGTAGAAAGCAACGTGCGACTTATCGAATCGTTGCAATTGATGTTCGCTCCCGAAGAGAAGGAAGAGATCTTCGGAAAGTGGGTTTTTATGATCCGATAAAGAATCAAACGTATTTAAACGTTCCTGCTATTCTATATTTTCTTGAAAGGGGTGCTCAGCCTACAGAAACTGTTCGGGACATTTTAAAGCAGTCGGAGGTTTTTAACGAACTTTGTCCCAATCAAATAAAATTGAATTAATTTAAGGAAATAAGGGGGTATATGCTACCCCTTTCTAGAACTTTTATCTATTTTGTTTATTTATTGATTGACTAAATTCGAAATTTTTTTCGACTTCTTATTTTTTCTTCCCCTAGCTAAACTTTTTTGTATCTATGGAGTGCCAATCTAACTCAAGTCCTTATTTTTTGGAATATTTTTCAACCGAATTTCTTTTCTTTTTTCATTATATCCTTTTCTTAACCTTTATATTGACAACAATGCATTGACGAAATATAATGCAGCGTGATAAAGGGATCTCTTTTTTTATAACGGGATCTCTTTATTTCCGTCCCATTGGTTTGGTTTTTGCCTTACTTTAGTCAAAATAAGGGGTTCGTTGGATGCGCTTTGATAGACGCATTTTTGAAAACGTGAATAACAATGACATAAGGAAGGATCTATCATTATTTCTGGTTTTTCTTTTATCGGAAAATTTCTTGTATTTTCATATAAGTTATTACGTTTTCTATTCTTAATCGATTCGAAAATGGGTTTTTATGCTTTGATTAGCTCGTCGAATCATTTTTTTCATTCTGATTATATCTACATACTTTTTCTTCTATTCGGGTTGCTAACTCAACGGTAGAGTACTCGGCTTTTAAGTGCGACTCGGATCTTTTACACATTTAGATGAAGCGATGAATTCATCCATACCATCGGTAAAGTTTGGAAGACCACGACTGATCCTAAAAGGGAATGAATGGAAAAAATAGCATGTCGTAGCAACCAAGAGTTCTGAGAATCTTTTCTTCTTTCCCGATCGGGACAAAACTTTGTTTAACTTATTGGAAGGGAGTCAAATGGATTCAATTTCAAGTTGGGTCGAATGAATAAATGGATAGAGCCCTCGGGCTTCAATTAATTTAATGAAATTATAAGGAACGAAAAAGCAACGAGCTCCTATTCTTAATTTGAATGATTACCCGATCTAATTAGACGTTAAAAATATATTAGTGCCTGAATACGGGTAAGGGCTTATCCGAGAAGCGGATTCTTCATTTTTTCATGAATCCTAAATATTAGCATTCTCCATTCCAGAATGGAGCTGTGTGCGTATAAGAACGAGTAGATTGATAACAAAATTTCCAAAATCAAAAGAGCGATTGGGTTGAAAAAATAAAGGATTTCTAAACATCTTGTTATCCTAGAACGAATATAAACGACTTCAAGAAAATGGAAAACGAGAGGATCGAGAATCCGTTGATAAGTTTACCTGTATCCGAGGTATCGCTTCCTTAATCTTACTCGAAAAATACCTTGTTTTGACTGTATCGCACTCTGTATCATTTGATAACTCCCAAAATCCTCTACCTTTGGTTCAAATAGC